TGTCAGAGGTTAATATGAATGTTCTACCATGTTCCATCAACACACTAAAGGGGCTATACGATATATCCGGTGTGGAGGTAGGCCAACATTTCTATTGGCAAATCGGAGGTTTCCAGGTACATGCCCAAGTACTTATTACTTCTTGGGTTGTAATGGCTATCTTACTAGGTTCAGCCGCTATAGCTGTTCGAAATCCACAAACCATTCCTACTGACGGTCAGAATTTCTTCGAATATGTCCTTGAATTCATTCGGGACTTGAGTAAAACTCAAATTGGAGAAGAATATGGTCCTTGGGTGCCCTTTATTGGGACTATGTTCTTATTTATTTTTGTTTCTAACTGGTCAGGGGCTCTTTTACCTCGGAAAATCTTACAGTTACCCCACGGGGAGTTAGCCGCACCCACGAATGATATAAATACTACTGTTGCTTTAGCTTTACCGACGTCAATGGCATATTTCTATGCGGGTCTTACAAAAAAGGGATTGGGTTATTTCGGTAAATACATTCAACCAACTCCAATCCTTTTACCTATTAACATCCTAGAAGATTTTACAAAACCCCTATCACTAAGTTTTCGACTTTTTGGTAATATATTGGCTGATGAATTGGTAGTTGTTGTTCTTGTTTCTTTAGTACCTTCAGTAGTTCCTATACCTGTCATGTTCCTTGGATTATTTACGAGTGGTATTCAAGCTCTTATTTTTGCAACTTTAGCTGCGGCTTATATAGGTGAATCCATGGAGGGTCATCATTGACTAGCTTTCAAACAAAATCTTTTTTTAGCTTTTCCCAACACAGTGTATGGACGGTTCGGATAAACTATTTTGGAACAGAAAATAGATACAAATATAGTATATACGATCTAGAGTAGTAGTAAAAAAGATTACGATATTTTGGAATTGTAAAAAAAAAAAGAGTTAGGGGGTTAACCTAAGTATATGTAATGGCTATAAACCAATTCTTATGCATGTTTCAAAGAAAAATTCCAGAATCCGAGTGAATAGAAAATCCAAATGTTTGGTTTACGGTATGGAAGAAAGACATGTATATGTGATATTAGATATTTACTAGTTATATAGAAACAATTCATATTTTATTTTTTTATTTCTTTTCTTATTTCTTTTCCTACCTACCACACCGTGAATTTAGATGGGGGTTTCCATATAAGTCTTTCTGTTTCGTCTGGAACGAATGAATAAACAGACGAAATTGGGCATGGTATATAGAAGAGAAAGCGTGAAGAATTGAAATAATGGAATTGAAAAAATGGCTCGGAATAAAGAAATAAAAGAATTAGAGCCTTATGGATTGATAAAGACTCCATGGATAGGAATATAAAATGAAATATCGAAGTAGTTCTGATGATTTAACAATCTCATTACTTTAATTCGTAGGTCTTAGCTATTTCGACCGGATCGACTTTAGTAATGGAAGGAATAATAAGTCAGAATTCATTGGTTGATTGTATCATTAACCATTTCTTTATTTTTGTGAGGAGCTTACCATGAATCCACTGATTTCTGCCGCTTCCGTTATTGCTGCTGGATTGGCCGTAGGGCTGGCTTCTATTGGACCTGGAGTTGGTCAAGGTACTGCTGCAGGACAAGCCGTAGAAGGTATCGCGAGACAACCAGAGGCAGAGGGTAAAATACGAGGTACTTTATTGCTAAGTCTGGCTTTTATGGAAGCTTTAACAATTTATGGACTGGTCGTGGCATTAGCACTTTTATTTGCAAATCCTTTTGTTTAGGTTAATCCTAGAAATGTGAAAGTTTTTTTTTTTTTCTTATTGTATTACCTGGGTTTTGTCGCTTGCTTTTTCAAATTATATCAAGATTTAACTCCTACAATAAAATAATTTTCAATTATTCGTTGAGACAATACTCCCCATGGGAAGGACTAATTTGAGGATCAGGAATTGGCAGATCCACTCGCTTTCTTCCTTCCCGCTCTTAGTCCAACGGAAACCCTTTTGTTTTTATTTTAGGTTAGGAAGCCTTGCAACAAATGCGGTATTTAGCAATTGACATGAGACCTGGAACCTAATACTAAACTACTTAAGTTTAATTTAAGTATTTTCTTTCTGATTGGGAACTTGAATTGAAATAAAGAAATCAATTGAGAAATAAGGAAATTAATAAAACAAAGGGGTAAGGTAATACAAAAAGAGCTATATTAAATTTTGTTAGTCCTATCTATAAGAGGAGATCATATGAAAAATGTAACGGATTCCTTCGTTTCCTTGGGTCACTGGCCATCCGCCGGGGGTTTTGGATTTAATACCGATATTTTAGCAACAAATCCAATAAATCTAAGTGTAGTACTGGGTGTATTGATCTTTTTTGGAAAGGGAGTGTGTGCGAGTTGTTTATTTCAATAATAGGCTGGATCCAACCAACTGCACTTTAATTTGATTTATTTTTTCTTCATAACTAGGAAAGAAAGGTGCACGATCTCACGAATTACTTCTGAATCAATTTTGAAATCATATGTACGA